TTTGGACCAAAAACAAGCAAGAGGCGGAATACCACAAAGGGAGAGTGTACCTAATAAAAAGGTAATTCTTGTAATTGGAACATATTTTGTTAAACCGCCCATAAGAACCATATTTTGACTTTTATCTGGTGAATATCCAACAATGGGTTCCATTGAATGAATAATTGATCCGGATCCCAAAAACAATAAAGCTTTCGAATAGGCATGAGTGATCAAATGGAATAAAGCGGCTCGATAAGAACCTATACCCAGAGCTAACATAATATAACCCAATTGAGACATTGTCGAGTAAGCTAAACTTCTTTTAATGTCTCTTTGAGCAAGAGCCAAAGTAGCTCCTAATAGTACTGTTATTACGCCTATTGAAGAAATGATATTCATTATGGAAGGTATAACTATGAAAAGAGGAAGAAGCCGAGCTACAAGAAAAATTCCCGCTGCTACCATAGTAGCAGCATGTATAAGAGCAGAAATGGGAGTGGGTCCTTCCATAGCATCAGGTAACCATATGTGAAGGGGGAATTGTGCGGATTTAGCAACTGCACCAACGAATAAAAAAGAAGCACACAGAGTAGCAAATAAGGAATTTACTCCATTATGATGAACCAAGTTATTAACTATTTCGAACAAATCCCGAAATTCTAAACTACCAGTTATCCAATAAAGTCCTAAAATTCCTAATAATAAACCAAAATCCCCTATACGATTGGTTACAAAAGCTTTTTGGCAAGCACTTGCCGCACTCGGTCGTGTGAACCAAAAACCTATTAATAAATAGGAACACATTCCTACAAGTTCCCAAAAAATATAAATTTGTATCAAATTGGAACTAGTAACTAATCCTAACATAGAACTATTGAAAAAACTCATATAGGCAAAAAATCTCAAATATCCTTGATCGTGAGACATATAATTGTCACTATAAATAAGAACCATGATTCCAACAGTAGTTATTAATATTGACATAATAGAAGTAAGTGGATCGATCAAATGTCCGAACTCTAAAGAAAAATCATTATTGACGGTCCAAGACCATAGATATTGATAGATAAAATTTCCATTTATTTGCTGAATGGATAGATTGGCCGAAAATGCCATAGCTATACTTAGCATCAAAACACTCGGAAAAGCCCACATACGACGAATATTTTTTGTTGCTGTCGGAATAAGCAGAAGTCCAAAGCCTATTAACATAGTAACTGGAAATGGAAGAAAGGGTATTATCCATGCATATTTATATGTATGTTCCATAAAAAAAAATGGGAAATATGAGATTTTGAATCATTCTACGACTATACTACCATCCTATTCTGGCAATATGTAATCATATCATATACTAATCATATCATATACTATAGTATAGTAAGTAAAAACAATTATACCAAAACAGTAGAATATAAATCATAGTATGCCTCAATAAATCAACTAAAAAAAAAAAGACCTAGTTATTCTAGTGATTTTATTTGTAGTAATTACCTAACCCATTGCGGAACTAATTGATTGGATTCCAATCCAATAAGAAAGTATCAGAAATATTATAATACTCTTTATTTCGTATAGAACTGAAAAAAAAAACTAAAAATTGAGGTTCTCCTTCTTAGGGAATAAAATGTCTTGTTTAACATATTAACCACTAATTGTAGTTTAAGTTTGAATTTCAATTATAGACACGGCAATATGAGCTTATTCAATTCCAAACTAATAATCATAAAAATTCCTTTTCGAATTCCCCCCCCCCCCTTTCTTCTATTTTTTTGCCTAGTGTGTTAATATGTGACATTGTTATATATGTGACATGCATGTTATACATATATTTATATATAAATATATAAATAATATATTTGTATTGTATGTTATGAAAAAACTATTATCGACGAAATTAAGTTAAGTATAGAAAATGACTAAAAAGAACGATCTATTTTGAGCAATACATGTCTTTCACATACAACAATAAAAATTAGTAACTCTTTTTTTTTTTTGAATGGCAGTTCCAAAAAAACGTACTTCTATATCAAAAAAACGTATTCGTAGAAATATTTGGAAGAAAAAGGGATATTTAGCTGCAATAAAAGCTTTTTCTTTAGCAAAGTCAGTTTCTACTGGAGATTCAAAAAGTTTTTTTGTGCGACAAACAAATAAGAAAATCTTGGAATAATCGGAATTTCCATGGCTAGAAGAATTTCCAATTTTGGAATATGAATAATTTCCTTTAACTAAATGTATTGATGTATTGAACTCAATACAATATTAGTTAGAACTAGCTGCTATTATATGTAGAATAAGAATTTCTCTATCTGTCGGTTCTAAGTATCATTATCTTTTTTTCATTCTAGTTTTTATTAGAATCTATTTATTAATTCGTGAGATGTTTTTTTCCTATTCATTTTCTTTTCACAATGGAAAAATCTTTGTTCATTCTATTTTTCCGTTGTGAAAAGAAAATTGTGATGGATGCTGAAACTCTTTTGTTTTATTATATGCCTAACTCAAGACCAAGTTGGTTTCATAAATATTATCATAATTTTATTTAGAAATTATGTATACAACAAACAACAAAAAGTATTATATTAATTTTATATTACATATTTAAATATATTTAAATTAATTAATTAATACTTAATGATACTAAGAAAAGTATCAAAATTGTTAGAAAAATTACTTCAATTTTGTAATTGAATTGTGATACATATGAAATCCTATTTATTTTTTTTTTCTTCGTTTAGAAAAAAAATCTCTTTGACAATTTGTTTTTCATTTATCTGATTTCGTGGATTCAATTCAAAATAAATAAAAAATATAAAAAGAGGACAATTCACAATTCTTAGTTTCTGTTTCGACTGAAAACAAAATTTGTATTTCAAGTTACAAGTGTTCCGGGAGAACTTAATATACAGATAATACGTAAAAGTTGATTCTTAAAACTGAACCTACGATGATACTAACCTAAGTAAAAATTATTGAAAATTCAAAGATGAATTTAAAAGAGCTCTTATTTATCAGTTCTAATATTTCCTAAACTATATTGAATCCTTGAATCTAGATCTAGACGATTCAACATGAATTGATTATTATTATTTCAAGTAAGCCGCTATGGTGAAATCGGTAGACACGCTGCTCTTAGGAAGCAGTGCTAGAGCATCTCGGTTCGAGTCCGAGTGGCGGCATACTGTAAAAAAGATACAATGGATCCTATAATGTATTTAATTCCCGATTTCCATTCTGTAATGGGACCTTTTTTATGTATGATATTTGTGACTTTAGAACATATATTAACTCATCTCTCTTTTTCGATCATTTCAATTGTGATTACGATTCATTTGATGACCCTATTAGTACACGAAATCATAGGGTTGCGTGATTCGTCGGAAAAAGGAATGATAGTTACTTTTTTTTCTATAACAGGATTATTAGTTACTCGTTGGATTTCTTCGAGACATTTTCCATTAAGTAATTTATACGAGTCTTTAATCTTCCTTTCGTGGAGTTTTTCCATTATTCATCTAATTTCCAAGATATGGAATCATAAAAATGATTTAAGCGCAATAACCGCCCCAAGTGCCATTTTTACCCAAGGTTTCGCCACATCGGGTCTTTCAAGTGAAATGCATCAATCGTCAAGATTAGTACCTGCTCTACAATCTCAGTGGTTAATGATGCACGTAAGTATGATGTTATTGAGCTATGCAGCTCTTTTATGTGGGTCGTTATTATCAGTCGCTTTTCTAGTCATTACATTTCGTAAAAACGTCGATATTTTTTGTCAAAGAAAAATTTTCTTAATTAAGATTAAGTCATTTTTCTTTGACAAAATCGAATACTTGAACAAAAAAAAAAATGTTTTTAATTTGAATTCTTTTGTTCCATTTCGAAATTATTACAAATATCAATTAACTCGGCGTTTGGATTATTGGAGTTATCGTGTCATTAGTTTAGGGTTTACCTTTTTAACCATAGGTATTCTTTCTGGAGCAGTATGGGCTAACGAGGCATGGGGATCTTATTGGAATTGGGACCCCAAAGAAACTTGGGCATTTATTACTTGGACCATATTCGCGATTTATTCACATACTAGAACAAATCAAAGTTTGCAAGGTACGAATTCGTCACTTGTAGCGTCTATAGGATTTCTTATAATTTGGATATGCTATTTTGGGATCAATCTATTAGGAATAGGTCTACATAGTTATGGTTCATTCACATTAACATCTAATTGAATAAATTCCATGAGGAATACATGAGACCCCCGTACTATACGTAATATAAAGTTTGCGCAGGTTTTTGAGAACCATTTGAATCAAGGAATCATTCAAATGGTTCTCAAAAACTCGGAATATATCTTATTATAATTTTATAATTCTAATTAACTTTATTTTTTTGTGTTGTACAGCTCAAAAATCTTCAAATTCAAAATTCTAAGACTTTGTTTTCTATCTAATTAATGAAAACTATCTATGAAAATAATTAGATAGGATAGCTTGTACCTTGTCAACTGATAGCGAAAGAACAAAATCAGGATAAATACCAATCCCTATTACGGGTAAAAAGATACAGATTGAAACAAATAGTTCTCGTGGTCCAGAATCCACAAAATTGGAGTTTGGAACATTGAATAGTTTGTATCCATAAAACATCTGACGTAACATAGATAATAAATAAATAGGAGTTAATATCATTCCAATTGCCATTACAAAGGTAATTAGTATTTTGGGCATTAAAAGATATTTTGGACTGGTAATTATTCCAAAAAATACTACTAATTCTGCAACAAAACCACTCATTCCTGGCAATGCAAGAGAAGCCATCGAGAAACTACTAAACATGGTAAATATTTTTGGCATTGGGATGGATATCCCCCCCATTTCGTCGAGATAAACAAGACGTATTCTATCACAACTCGTTCCTACCAAGAAAAAAAGTGCAGCACCAATAAATCCATGAGAGAGTATTTGTAAAATGGCTCCGTTGAGCCCCATGTCGGTTATAGAACCAATTCCTATAATTATGAAACCCATGTGAGATACAGAAGAATAGGCTATTCTCTTTTTTAAATTGCGTTGACCAAGAGAGGTTGAAGCTGCATAGATTATTTGTATTGTCCCTATTATCACCAACCAGGGAGAAAATATAGAGTGGGCGTGCGGTAATAATTCCATATTGATCCGAATCAATCCATATGCCCCCATTTTTAATAAGATTCCAGCTAGAAGCATACATGTACTGTAATGCGCTTCCCCATGGGTATCTGGTAGCCATGTATGTAGGGGTATAATCGGCGATTTGACAGCATAAGCAATAAGGAAGCCCAAATATAATATTATTTCTAATGTCACAGGATATGACTGATTAGCTAATCTTTCAAAATCCAATATCGGTTCATTGGAACCATATAAACCCATACCTAGAACTCCTATTAAAAGAAAAATGGAACCCCCTGCAGTGTACAAAATAAACTTTGTAGCTGAGTACAAACGTTTCTTTCCTCCCCACATGGATAAAAGTAAGTAAACAGGAATTAATTCTAACTCCCACATGAGAAAAAAAAGTAAAAGGTCTCGAGAAGAAAATAATCCTATTTGACCACTGTACATTGCTAACATCAGGAAATAGAACAATTGCGAATTTCGAGTAACAGGCCAAGCTGCTAAAGTGGCTAAAGTAGTGATAAATCCTGTCAGTAAAATAGGTCCTATGGAAAGTCCATCGATTCCCAGTCTCCAGTGAAAATCAAAAATATTTATCCATTTAAAATCCTCCTCCAATTGAATCAATGGATCATCCAATTGGAAATGATAACAGAACACATGGGTTGTTAGAAGGAGCTCTAAGAAGCATATACATATAGTATACCGCCTAAATACCTTATTCCCCCTATGAGGAAGAAAGAAAATTGAAGAACCCGCGAATATCGGCAAAACTACAAGTAGTGTTAACCAAGGGAAATAACTCGTGATAAAGACAAGATGCATTTTGACCAAAAAACCCGTGCTCGGAATAATATATTTTCTCGAGTACGGGTTTTTGTCGGTAAAAAGGAATCAAATGATTCAAGTGGAATTTTTTATAACGTATCAATAAGATAGACCCATGCTGCGAGTTGTTTCATGCCATAAATAAACGCGGACACTCAAAAAATCTGTTGGACAGGCGGATTCACATCTCTTACAACCTACACAGTCCTCGGTTCTTGGCGCGGAAGCAATTTGCTTAGCTTTACATCCGTCCCAAGGTATCATTTCCAATACATCTGTGGGGCAGGCTCGTACACATTGAGTACACCCTATACATGTATCATAAATTTTTACTGAATGTGACATTGGGTCTATAAATTCCAGTTTTGAACATAAAAAATTTTCGATCTGGTAAAGTAAAATCAGGAGGAAATGAATTATATATTTATATTGTATTGTAGACACCAGACGAATCAATGGTTTATCAAAAAAATCTAATGTTAAAAATCAATATATTTCTAAATCTGTTCATGAGAAAGGACCAAGAGACTTTGATTTCCGTTTCAACAACCATGATTATACAAGTCACACATATGACTTCACATTGACATTGGCCAACAGATCATCAATATTTCAATAGTAATATAAAAATATATTACTATACATATTACTATAAAAATAAAGAATAAAAAATGAAATAATTTAGATCTATATTTTATTTATATTATTTTATTATATTATTTATGTCTTTATTTATATTTATATGATAGTTATGACTAATTATTCAACAAATTTGATTGATTGATACGAGTTGATTTTCTGTTACGATAAATCGACGAAACAATAGCTAGCCCAATAGCTGCTTCCGCAGCCGCAATGGCTATAACAAAGATTGAGAAAATGTCTCCTTTTAATTGGCGACTATCAAATATATTAGAAAATGTTACGAGATTTATATTAACCGAATTTAGTATAAGCTCAAGACACATAAGTGCTCTAACCATGTTTCGACTTGTGATCAATCCATAGATACCGATAGAAAATAAGTAGACGCTCAAAAAAAGTATATGTTCAAACATCATTGGCTAACTCCTCATGAATCTCGATTCATTTCAATATGAACAACAATTCAACCGATTTGATTGACCATAATCGAGTAATTACAGAAAAAAGAGGGTATCAGCAGTAGATTAAATGAAAAACTTTTCCTTTTTCATTGGATTTCGAATTTCTAATAATTGTATTAATTCTAAGGATTTCTTATTGACGAGCCATAGTAATTGCACCTATCAAAGAAACTAAAAGAATTATAGAAATGAGTTCAAATGGAAGATAAAAATCGGTTGATAAATGAATTCCAATTTGTTGAACGTTACTAATAAGGTCCTGTTCTATAATCTGATTTGATCTTGTAGTCCAAATAATTCCGTACCATGACGTATCTAAGATAGTAGTAATTAGTGAAAAAAGAATACTTATACAAACCAGTGAAGTGACTCCATCCCCAACAGTCCAAAAATAGGAATCGTTCGAATATTCTGAACCATTCATGAACATAACAGCAAATATGATTAAGACATTTATGGCTCCTACATAAATAAGGAGCTGTGCGGCAGCTACAAAATAGGAGTTTGATAGAATATAGAATAAGGATATACAAACAAGAACCAATCCCAATGAAAAGGCAGAATAAATTGGATTGGTAAATAATACTACTCCTAGACCTCCTAATATAAGAACTAATCCCAGAAATACTACAAGTATATCGTGTATTGGTCCAGGTAAATCCATTATGTATAACAGATAAATAAGTCGAAATATTTCATGACCTTACTAAATAGTCCAGGAAAGAAAAGGGTGTTACCTTTATTTTTTTTTTTCTTGTATATGATGAGTTCCTAATTGAATTCAATCTTAATATGGATTAATGTAGATATAGATAAAGTTATTAAAGTTATTGGCCAATCCTACTTTCCTTTTTATCTATTTTCTATTTTTATCTAAAAGAAAAAAGAAAAGAATAGTTGGAATTTTCTATTTGAAAATCATCACTAAACCATATTCTCAGTTTAAAACAAAGAGTGATTCTCAACAATCAATAGTTATTATTTGTAATTTCTGACCAACAAAAAAGGGGGCTTGGATCCTTTATATCAAAAGGAAATCTTAGTAATCAGTAACCGTTCTTGAATCAAGGAGGTTATCCTTGTCTCTTTTGATTTGAGTCGAATTCATAACTGTTTGAATTGTGTAATCTCCAATTACTGGCATTGGTAACCGACCCAAAGCAATTTGATTATAATTCAATTCGTGACGATCATAAGTAGAAAGTTCATATTCTTCAGTCATTGATAAACAGTTTGTTGGACAATACTCGACACAGTTACCACAAAATATACAGACCCCAAAATCAATACTATAATTAAGCAATTGTTTCTTTTTAATATTTTTTTCAAATTTCCAATCAACAACGGGTAGATCTATGGGACATACACGAACACATACTTCACAAGCAATACATTTATCAAATTCAAAGTGGATTCGACCACGGAAACGTTCTGATGTGATCGATTTTTCATAAGGATATTGAATAGTTACAGGTAAACGATTTGTATGGGATAAGGTAATTATGAAACTTTGACCAATGTACCTTGCTGCTCGTATTGTTTGTTGACCATAATTTATGAACCCGGTTACCATAGGGAACATATTGTGGATCTCCGTGAATAAATTGATGTTTCTTTCTCTTGTTTGAGATCGATTATGAATCTAGAATATCGTTATCTTATTCTATTATTTTATAGTATTTATAGTGAAACAAGTTGGGAAGAAGTTGTCAATAATAGATTACCCAGGGAAATAGGTAAAAGAAATTTCCATCCAAGATTTAATAACTGGTCCATTCTCATTCTAGGTAAAGTCCATCTTGCTGCGATAGGAATGAACAGAAACAAATAAGCTTTAGCTAATGTAATAAATATCCCAATTGTCGTTCCAAAGACTCCATCCATTTGATTTATTCCGAAAAGTTCAGGAATAGATATATACGGAATAGAGAAATTCCACCCACCTAAGTAAAGAACTGTTATAAATAATGAAGAAACTAATAAATTTAGGTAAGAAGCAAGGTAAAATAAAGCGTATTTGATACCTGAATATTCTGTTTGATAACCTGCTACTAATTCTTCCTCTGCTTCTGGTAAATCGAAGGGTAATCTTTCACATTCTGCTAGAGAAGAAATTAGAAAAACAACAAACCCAATAGGCTGACGCCACAGATTCCACCCCAAAAATCCATATTTTGACTGCGCCTCAACTATATCAACTGTACTTAAACTGTTAGATAATCATAGTCGATAATAACATCACTGCTCGCATCGCTATTTCAAAACCGTACATGAGACCTCGGCTTCATACGGCTCCTCTATGGCCACAAATAAATGTAAGGACTTGCTCGATATTATCTCCATCCTTATTTGGATGGTAAATATACATCGGGAAGCCAAAAATTAGACCAATGAAATTCCGTCTGCTCAAATAGAAAAGGTGCTTCCGAATTGATCTTATCCATTACAATTTGAATTTCTCTTTGTTTGGTAATAACTTAATCTTTTAATAAAATACTCGTTATATCAATAAATATGTTCTATAAAGAAAGAATTGGGTATTAATTCAAAATTCATGATAAGAATTCTATATATTATGTATAGATATGGATGGGGAAAATAATAAATAAAGATCTTTTGCATTATTATTTATTCATTTTTCTCATTCTATTTTGGAATTCTATTTCTTTTGTTCCTGTTCTTCTTTCTAAGAGGGGGGGTACTCTGAAAAAAAAAATAAAGGATTAATTCGTTTTTGATAGTCATTTCTTTAATCAGTGAATAGGAGCATACTCTAGATCGGAATCGTGGGGAAGTGCTGCTTGGTCATTTCTACCAACTTAAAGTCCCCATTATGATTCGTTTTATCCAAAGTTTTATATAAAAATACCGTTTTTTGATACCTTATATTATCTCCATTACTAATCTTTTTTGTACCTTGGTGTTCCTAACTGTTCACTGATTTTTGATTGATCCCCCGTATGGTAATACATATAAAAAAGTAGTAGAACCCCCATACGTTGATCTTTTGTACCCGCTTCAAGATATGAGAATTAGTCAAAGAATCTTAATCTTGGGGTAAACAGTTTATATACTGCTTATGTTTATATTCTTGTACATAGGGAATGAGATTTTCTCTTCTTACTGCAAATTTCTAAGCAGTTTGATTTTACTCATATAACTATCTAGTTTAACTCATCAACCCTAATGATGAATAAAAAATGAAAATATCCATTCAATATATTCAACCTCCTTACTTTATTTCTAGAGAGAAAGGAAAATAATCATGTTCCAACGAATCACACGTAGAGATATTGATAATACACATAGAGTTAATGGTATTTCATAACTAATAGATTGAGCAGCAGCCCGTAGACCACCTAAAAAGGAATATTTATTGTTCGATCCATATCCTGACATAAGAAGTCCAATAGGAGCAATACTTGAAATGGAGATCCATAAAAAAACACCTATACTGAGATCGGCTAAAATAAGGCGATATCCAAAAGGAATTACTAAATAACTTAGTAGAACTGATATGACCGCTATAGACGGTCCCACGCTAAACAAACGAATATCTCCTCTAGATGGAAGTAGGTCCTCTTTAAAAAGTAATTTGGTCCCATCTGCTAGAGCTTGAAGAATCCCCAACGGACCGGCATATTCAGGCCCAATACGTTGTTGTATTGCTGCGGATATTTCTCTTTCTAACCACACAATTACTAGGACCCCTATTGTGATTCCTAATAGAAGGGTTAAAATGGGAACAAAGATCCATATGAGTCCATAAACTTCTTTTAAGGATTCCAATCTAGAAAAAGAATGGATAGCTTGTACTTCTACTTCTGTCGTATCAATTATCATTTCAACGATCAACTTCTCCCATAATGATATCTATACTGCCTAGTATCGTCATGATATCGGCCAATTTAATTCTTTTAACTAATTGAGGGAGAATTTGCAAATTGACAAAACCAGGTGGGCGAATTTTCCATCTCCAGGGGAAAACACTACTATCTCCTATCAAATAAATTCCTAATTCTCCTTTTGGGGCTTCTACTCTTACATAAAGTTCTTGTTTCGACAATTCAAAATTGGGCGAAAGTTTTTTAGTAATAAATCTATATTCAAAATTAGTCCATTCGGCATTTTTTGCTCTATCAAAGCGCCGGACTTCTAAATTTTCATAGGGTCCCCCAGGAATTCCTTCTAGAGCCTGTTGAATAATTTTTATAGATTCCTTCATTTCACCGATTCGGACTAAATAACGAGCTAGTGAATCTCCTTCTTTTTGCCATTGGACTTCCCAATCGAATTTATTGTAACACTCATAACTATCAACTTTACGAAGATCCCATTGTATTCCAGAAGCACGTAACATCGGCCCTGATAAACCCCAATTTATTGCTTCTTCTCCACCAATAATGCCCACTCCTTCAACTCGTTCCAAAAAAATGGGATTCCGTGTAATAAGTTTTTGATATTCAGCAATTCCTGTTAAAGAATAATCACAGAAATCCAAACATTTATCTATCCAGCCATAAGGCAGATCAGCAGCAACCCCCCCAATACGGAAATAATTATGCATCATTCGCATACCCGTAGCAGCTTCGAATAGATCATATAACAATTCCCTTTCTCTGAAAATATAGAAAAAGGGAGTCTGTGCGCCGATATCCGCCATAAAGGGCCCAAGCCATAATAAATGAGAAGCTATACGACTCAATTCCAGCATAATGACTCTAATGTAACTGGCTCTTTTAGGTACTTGAACACTTTCCAATCGTTCTGGTGCATTTACTGTTATTGCTTCTGTGAACATAGTGGCTAAATAATCCCACCGTGTTACATAAGGCAAATATTGTATAATTGTTCGATTTTCTGCTATTTTTTCCATCCCTCTGTGTAAATAACCCAATACGGGTTCACAGTCAATAACATCTTCACCATCAAGAGTAACGATCAGTCGAAGAACACCATGCATTGATGGATGATGAGGACCCATATTAACTATCATGAGATCTTTTCTTGTAGCCGGTACAGTCATATCTTTTCTTCCTTAATTCATTATTCCATGAATTTATCAAACGAAGTTCATCAAAATGAAAAATTGAATAACTACTAATAACTAAAGAAAAAAATGCAAACCAACCTTAAAATTAACGAGTTTTTGACTCCCGAATACCTAATTGACCAATTAATTTCTTATAACGTACTCTATTTTTCTTTGACAAATAATCCAGTAGCCGTTGACGTTTTCCCAGAATTTTCCGTAGGCCCCTTTGTGATAAAAAATCTCTTTTATGTAATTCCAAATGTGAAGTGAGTCTCCGTATCTTATCCGTAAAACTGAATACTTGAAATTCAACAGATCCGCAATTTTTTTCTTTTTCTTGTCGAATAGCTAAGATGAATGAATTTTTGACCATAAAAAACCAATTTTTCTATTTTTTTCTTTTCTGTGGATTTTACCGATCAGGAAAAATAATTATTATTATTATACCAGTTAGTTCCAGTTATTTGAATCTAGTACAAAAAAATTTTGATTTCTTCATATACACTACTTTAAATTTATATTAATTTTATCCAAATTTATCCAAATCAAATTTGTAATTTGATTTGGATAGAAAGGGATGATACATTTATCAGAATGTAACATGGTGTATGTGTATATCTTTCGGTTTTTATCCACCGAATATGGCATGCGATAGATATATAGGAAATATACTATTAACTAATTCTGAATCGTGGATACATATGTATTCTTGACATACTGAAATGACTACCGTTATTGGTATCAAACCAATAACGATTCATACAAGCTAAATCTTCTAATCGATAATTGGGCCAAAGAAACGATTTGAATTTAATGAATTTATTTGCATCTGTATTAAGATGCTTTTCCCCGTTTAAAAATTGTCCCCAGTTTTTTATGTTGTTTTGATTGCAAAATAGTGGATTTCGATTCACAACATTCCAATTCCGGGAATTGAAACAAATTAAAATTCGAAATTCTCTACGACGTCTGGGAGATAGAATATTTTCGGGAACAAGGAAATCAAAATGATTTCTGTTTCTATTCACAAGCATATTGCTGTGTTGTGCAATGGATTCATCAAAATTCTTTTTTTCAACATATCCGCTTTTTATTATGCATTTTCCATTAGTTTGGCGCTTATTCTTATCAACCAATGAAATACCTATGGTTTGATATATAATAGATTTTCCATCCTTTTTCATAGATAAACGAATTGGTTCGATAATAAATATTCCTCTTTTTATCAATTCTGTAAGAGTTAGGTCTTTCTGAATCCACATTACATCCAGATGCATCTCTCCTCTTTGAATTGAGGATATAGCAATTTCTCTTGGATCTATCAGTCTAAGTAGGAGACAATATACCTTGATATTATTGATCATTCTTTGATTCAAGGAATCATCCCACCTTAATTGAAAAATAAAATATTTTTTCAGGAAGAAATCCAGTTCTTCTTCTTTCTTGCTCTTGAATTGTTTTTTCTTTCTACCTTTTTTAATGTCTGCTCCCGTGTAATCTTCTTCAAGATTTTTCTTTTTGTTTTGTTTTCGTAGATCTGATACAAAATCTCCTTGACCTTGTTGTTTGTTTTTTTTTTGGTTGGAATTTTCTAATTCAAGATATTCTTTTTGATTAGCTAATATAGAAATATTTTTTTCATATAAATGAAAAATAAGTAATTTTATTGGTATGATCCACGGGTTAATCTTATACACATCAAAAAGTAGTACAAATTCTGGGAAAAACCAAGGTTCTAAATTTGATATGGTATGATATAACCTTTCTTGATTCATTCCTATCCAATCAAAAAAAATATTTTTTTGATTGGATGGGTTGATTTTGTGATGAATCGTAAAAGAAAAAGGATCCTTTTTTTCCAATTTTTGATAATTTTGAGTTTCCGTTTTAGCATTTTTATGAATCTTGGTGCCGGTATGCGTATTGGCCCAGGTCTCAATATCGATATTATTTCTAAGACAAAAATGGAGAATTCTACAATCAAAAAATTTTCTATCCATATTTTTGTCCATATCAATAATAGATCTTTTTTCTAGATAATCACTAATAGATATACTTATCAATCTATAAAATGATTCGGATTTCAGTGTATTTGTATTGAAATTATATGGAATTTTTTTGTCCTCTACTTGTAATGTTGATCCAGAAATATACGAGTCCTTACTATTCCCATAATTTATATATTTATATGACAAAAGATCATATCCGTAATGTTTTTTCCATTTTTCTTTTTGACTTATCGATGAGTCCACTGCATAGTAATTTTGTTTCGTGTAATGAATTAATTGGTCTTTTTCTTTTTTATATAAATCTAATTTCATTGAGTCTTTCTTTTGAATCGTACGACATTGATTGACTCTATTTCGCCATTTTTTCGGTACTAAGTGATCCCACTTGGTATGAGATAAATTGTATTGATAATGACCCCTTAACCAATTTTTCCATTTATTCATTCCAGACTTATGGATTTTTTTTTGCCTTGATTTGGAATCAAATATTCCTCGTGTCGTACAATAATTCTTGATTATATCCCTAAGAAAAGGATAGGTGTGGTGATATTGAAGTACAGATTTCAAATGATACTTGTTAAGTAATTGATTTTGTGATAATTTGTAAAATACATAGGCTTGAGACAAAGAAGATAAGTCACAATTATTATTCCTAATATTTTGATTACTAATATTAGTATTAGAAAAATTAGAAAACGGATTTTTTATAGTCGAAATAAAGTTCATTGTATTTTGATTTGTTTTCTCAATTCCTTCTTGATTTGTTTCCGCGTTGGAAATGGATTTGTTGATAGTTTTTTTTGTTGATTCAAAGAAAAGTTGTGCATTGATCCTTGGAATCTTAATGATACATAGTAATATATCCATGTATATTTTTTCAACGAAGGATTTCATAAAATAATGTGATTTACGTATTACTCGGATATTTTTTCTTTTGAATATTTGCCAAATATCCTTCTTTGATTCCGATCTTTTATCATCACAAGCTCGAACTATTTTTTTATTGCCTTTTGTGATTCCTTCTATTTGAGTCCTAATTGTGATTGTCTTATTAGCAAGATCTTTCATTTTTGTTTCTATGAGTGAATAATTTTCATTTACACAATTCGCGGATCGAATTCGAATGGTCGATTCTCGGATAATCTTATTATTTATATTGGAATCTTTTTCGTTTTCATTCGATTCATATACTTTTACCTTTCTCAATTTCAATAAGAAAATGGGGTTTACTTTTTCAAGTTCTTTCATTATTAGATTTATAACTAGAACTATTCTTGTTTTTTCTTTTGAAACTTTTATAAAACCTTTTCCTCTTTCTTTGAAAACCCTTATAACTTGAAAAAATTGCCTTTTCGCTTTTCTCGTTTTTTTTTCGAGTTCGTTAAAAACGGGTTCAAAAAAAGAAGGTCGTTTTCGGGGAGACCCAAAAGGTAGTTCCACTTCCCTTCCCCAGACTGTTAAAAAACAAAAATTGTCTTTTTTCTCCTTTTTCCTTATTTTCTGATCTCTATTTCTATGATGAGATCGTACTTTAGATCTTCGCCAAGGTTTCAGACAGAAAGGAAATAGAATCTTTATCTGAATGCCGTCTGTTAACCAATTTTGGGGAAATTCTGTTTCTGATAATTGAACGCCATTATAGGTACATTTAACATGCATTTCTTTATTCCATTCCTTCAAATCCTCGTACCATTCGGGGAATTGCAATAATAACATACGACCAATATTTTTAGCTATTATCAATAAGGGTAATATAACGTATTTTCTAAGAAAAGATTGGGTTACTAACATGAAACCTCTTATTGCTTGAGTAAATATAAAGGTATCCCAAGCTTCTGATATTGCTATTCGTTCATTTTCTTCTTCTTTCTCCTCGTTTGTTTTCTCCTTTTCTTTTGTCTCTTCCTCCTCAAAATAAGAAATTTGCAATTTTGGGTTTTCTCCTACCCAATTCCTAAAAATGTGATTAATCATTTTAGAGATATCAAAAAACGAAAAAAAAAATATTTTGTCTATGCGATCAAAAAAAAGTGGAGAATGCACATTTGCTTGAAACATTTCCCAAATAACTGTTTTACGTCTTTGAGCACGCATGGATCCTTTAATTATACCCCGGCGAAAATCCGATTGTTGTGAGTAACGTATCAAAGCCACTTCCTCTTCTTCATCATTAGTGCTATTATTACTAGTATTATTATTACTAGTACTGGAATTAGTACTTTGACCGTTATCAGTAAAAATAACCACGCGTTTGCCTTTTCTTGAACGAATTTCGGGATCTTCCGTCGATTCTTCTTCATTTTCTTCTTCCTCTTCTTCTAAATCGTTTGTCAATTTGTATGACCAACGAGAAACCCTTTTACTGATTTCTTCCATTCCAATAGATTTCCTTCTAATTGTTGTTAGATCGTTTGGATCAGTTGAAATTACATCGAATATAAATTTCAAAGATTTTGCTTGACTTTCTAAATCAATTCGTCGTGCGTGTTCAAAAGATAATTCATCGATTGAGGTTAAGTAATTCCCAATCGAATTCAATAAAAATTTCCCGCTAAAGCCAAACGTATTCTTTTGATGTTCTAATTCTCGAGAATCATTATGAAAGAGACCATGAATCTTATTTATCCAAAACATTTCTACGGAATTCGCTGTGGAAGTTATTAAATCGTTCATGATTGCACGTGAATCCCATTTTTTTATTGTTCCTCGATAAGGTCCATTCAAAAAAGGATCATACCTTTTTGGCAAGTATTCTTGTTCATTCTCATCATCGCATAATCTGGTCCTTTTTTCTAGCATATCTAAAGCAAGAGATCCCTTCTCTTTTTCTAGAATTTTTATTCGACTTATCAATTCATTGTTCAAGTTGTATTTTTTTTGTTCATTGGTATGAACCCAATAATTATACAAGTCTTCGTGGGATAGTTTTTCTGTCGTGTACAAAGAAATTTTGCGTTCTATCATTTCTGAAAAAGTCGATAAACTTGGTGGATATGTAAAAGATATTATTTGTTTTCCATCACTTGGGCATATATAAAAAAAATATTGTGACATTTCATTCCGTATAGCATTTTCAAATCGATCATTTTTTATATATCTATATGGTCGATTCCATCGTTTATAATCGAAAAGAAAAGTTACAATAGGTTTTTCAAACCAAAAAGAATTTTTTTCATTTTTCTCTTCTTTTTTTAAGTTAAGTTTTACCAATTCCCAATTATCTTGATGAGTATAAAGAGAAAAATCCTCGTAGTCTGGGCTATCTTTGTCTTCTTCGTAAGTTGTTTCTACATCGTTTTCTTCTTTTCTTTCTCCCCTTTCTTCCGTTTCTGAGGTTTCTTTCAGTTTCTTAGTGACAATAGGCGACGGCATTCTGCCTAA